AAAATGATCCCACAAACAAAGGAACTGTACATTACAGAATAACATAAAAAAAGAAAAATTCTAACTAAAAAGATATGTACCTTCCGCTCAAATTGTATTCTTTTCGGACAAAGAGAGATAGGAGACTTTTGAATCAGATTGAATTTCATATAAATTTCGTAGTATACAAATGAGCAGAACTATTACTATTTCATCTAAGTTGAATAACCAAGGACTTTATTTTACTATGGATTCTTATAACTCGAGAAATTTGGATTTGGTTATGATCCAAGGAGGAAAGAAAAGGGATGGAATAATCATTATACCATTGAAATGAAATAGAAAAATCCATAGTACGATTCATGAGTTTGTAATAGATCTATGGGATAGATGATAAGGGGATAAATGATAAGAGAAGTTGTTGTTGATAAATATGAAATTTGAAAGGAATTTTTTATTCCTATGGAACCTCGGTTGTGCCCGTACTGCAATAAAATAATATGAGTAACTCGCTATTCACTCGGTTTCTGGTCAATAATAAGATTATGTAGGAAAGATGGCCGAGTGGTTCAAGGCGTAGCATTGGAACTGCTATGTAGGCTTTTTGTTTACCGAGGGTTCGAATCCCTCTCTTTCCGTTTCTGTTAATTCACCAGCGTTACCGACCACAATATATCAAATCAAATAACAATTCATATCATTATTCCAATAGTTTTTTTGATAAAAAACCTCTATTCCTAATTACATTACTGCGATACGGGAGCGATTTATGATACGTGAATGAGAAAAATGCGGATCAAGGCCCTTAGATCTATTTACTTTTTCGTTGAAAAAGGGGGACATAATTGTCTGAACCCCCTTTCTTTGTTATGTTCGTTAGGTTCAAGTCTGTCGGGAATAATATTCTACGACTAACAACTCATTTATTTTTAACCCGATCCATTTACTATCTATTATTTGATTTACTAATCCTTTATATTGGAATGAGTCAATAGTCAAATGATTTGGTAGTTCCTCGTGAGGGGACGAAGCAATATAATTTTGAATCAGAGCTTTCGATCTTTGTTTATCCTTCGTAGTAATAATATCTCGGGGTTTGCAACGATAACTTGGTATATCCACTATACGACCATTAACTAAAATATGTCTATGGTTAACTAATTGTCTGGCTCCAGGAATGGTCGAAGCCATACCCAATCGAAAAAGGATGTTATCCAAACGCATCTCAAGTAGTTGTAGTAAAACCTGGCCTGTTGACCCTTTGGCTTTTCCGGCGATATGCACATATCTAAGTAATTGTCGCTCTGTCAGACCATAATGAAAACGCAATTTCTGTTTTTCTTCTAGACGAATACGATATTGCGATCTTTTCACGGAACGCAATGGGTTTTTAAGATCACTTCCGGATCTAGGTCTTTTACTAGTTAATCCCGGTAAAGCCCCCAGACGGCGTATCTTTTTGAAACGAGGTCCTCGGTAACGAGACATAAAGACTCCTTTTTATTTTATTGAAATTTCATTTTACAGAAGAAATCGAAATTAAGACTGAACTAAAGGATAAACAAAGCAAAGCTAAATCTACTGAACAAAGTAGAATGAAATGAATTGTGTCAATATCCGGATTTTTTGTATATATTTTGTATATATAAGAAATTAAGACTCTGCTTTATGATTTGTTCTATCTTTATGATTTGTTCTATATAGATCTAATTGCTCTAATCAACTTTTTATTCCTAGTTACAAGTTACCACGACATAATAGATTAGTGACTCAACGTTTGGGGAAAGGGAGAGGAGAGATTATCAATCATGGAAAAAATCGATAGAGAAAAAAGCCGGCTATCGGAATCGAACCGATGACCATCGCATTACAAATGCGATGCTCTAACCCCTGAGCTAAGCGGGCTCACATAACAGAAATAGAAATAATGTATAGGGATTCAAGAAACTACCGGATTTTGGCTATTGGTTATGAATTTAATATGAACTATTATTTAATACGAACTATTACTATTTATTACTATTCTAAACTATTACTATTTATTACTATTCTAGTTTATAATTCTTTCCATAGTTACAAATAATATATAATATATAACTAGAATATGACTAAATAGAAATAGAATTCTCTATCTCTAATAATGTAATGGAAATATCTGACTGGTTAGAATTTGCATTCTATTATTATACATCAATTTATTTTCATATTTAAAATTTACATACATTATTTTTCTACTTTTACATTATATTACATTATATTATATACATTATACTATATTAAAATACTATAGTAAACATTATACTATATTAACATTATAATATTATAATATATTAAATATATTAATATAATATATTTATATTATATTATTATATTCTATTTCTAAACTATTTCTATTTCTAAAATATATAGAAATTTTCTTTTTATGATAATAAGATTTTTTAGATTTTTATTTTTAGAATAGTTATAACAAATTATGTTAATAATATTATCGATATTATAGCAGATAGGTCCTAAGAAAGAT